TTTATGATATGGAGTCTTATCTAGAATATCAAAATGGATCCAATTTCTACTTACCAATTTCTACTTAATATTATTTATTATTACATTATTAGCCTATTACATTATTAGTCTATTATGACCAGATTGGATGCCATAAAAGGATTCCGGGTTGAATCCGCTCTCTATGAATGAGAGAAAGACAGAATAATTGGGAACAGCATAGGATTGACTTTGATTTTAGCACTTAACTTATTTTATTGATTCCACCGTTCAAAAAACGATTTGCGGAGAAGAGAAATATTTCTACCCGTTTGCTTAGTAGAAATTCGTATTAGTTAGTGTAACTAAGTGTAAGTCTAATAGGGTTGAATGAAGTGGGGAAGAAAGGTTGATTTATTTAAGTACATGCAGATGTAGCTATCTAGCTATCCGCACATTCCACCCTTTGTAGCAGTTTCCCCGAAGCAACGTGGGTCGTGCTATATGCAATATCTAAATTTCGGTTTTAGATTCAATCTAGCCAATGAAAAATTCAAGGACAATGATTCACTATCCCATAGGGATATGTAGAATAAGATACCCAACTAGGTATGGTATCTGTGTAACAATTTCGGTTCTGGAGTTTACAAAAACACACAATTGTTATTATAATGGAAATGGAAAAGGATTGATTATTGAAAATCATTCGGGCCGATTAGTCTTGTATCAATTGGATTTTCTTATCTTAGGCCATTAAAGCCATTAAGATTAAGGAAAGAAGGAGATCAAAAAATCCAAGAACGTTCATGAATTCACAATCAATAGTTAACGGTTCTGCTTTGCTTTTGCCCTTCATTTTTGATTCTGTAACTGGAAATCTATTTTATTTATTTCTATTGAAATAGAGGAGAGAGAGGGGGTTTTAGGCGTTGTGCATTTTGTTTTGAATTACTATAATTATACAATGAATCGAAGAGAACAGCCGGATCCTCTCAAATAAAAAAAGGAGGGTTTTTCTTTTGGTTTGGAAAGTATAAAATAAAGAAAACGGCATTCAAACCCCCAAGCAAATAACAAAGAAAATAAAGAAAAAGAAAGGATTCAGTAATCCAAAAGAATATTTTCTATATTGACTTTGTATCCTTTTGGCGACATGGCCGAGTGGTAAGGCGGGGGACTGCAAATCCCTTTATCCCCAGTTCAAATCCGGGTGTCGCCTGATCAACAAAAGACTTGGAATCCCTTATCTTCCTAATAGAATTTGCCAAATGCTTACCCAGTGTAAGCATAGGTTAAAGGCTAGGGCTATGGATACTTGGATTTTTAAATCCAAGGCGGGGGATTCGCTAAATTCCATTATTTCTTACAAAATCTGGGTGTGGCCCAAACCGGAACGGCCGGCACCAATATGAATAAAGAAAAGAAACCTCGCTTATTGCCGATTACTGATAGAATCTTACGATTGATTTGATTTTTTAATCAAATCAATCGTAAGATTCTATTGTGAGATTAAGAACTACAAAAGTCGGGGACCGGAAATCCGAGGATCCAAGGGAAAGTTCCTAAAGGATTGTAAATTCTTGCTCCCAGGATCCAAGCCAAGGAGGGACTGATTATAGGAAGGACTATCAATAATTACTAATTACCTGCCCTAAGTTATAGTGCCTGCTGACTGAGGCTTGAATTCAATTGGATTGACTGAAGGGGCATCCAATCCATATTGGAGATTGATTCTTATAGAATTCTTATAGAATTCTTATATAAGAATTCTATAAGAAAGTTGAAAAAGAAAGAATTCTTTCTTTTTGGTAATCCTGCCAAGAATGTAATAGGGCGTCTCTCTATCGTTTCACAGAAAGAGTAAGGTTTAGATGCGAGATAGAGATATATGATAGATTCTATCTTGATAGTATCTATTTTTTCTATGGATGGAAGGTAAAAAAAATAGGTCTTACTATTCCTAACATGTTCCATTAATGAGATTCTCTTGAAAGTCTCAAGGGTAACTGTGTATCTTGCTTGTGATTAATACTTCCCGATTCTACCAGAAATTAGATAGAAAATTGTTACGAGTGTATTCATTGAATTTGTTTATCAATAGCATTGGGCCAGAATCCCATTTTGTTTTGACTCTGCACCAGTGATTCCACTATTATTAATGATCAATAATGGAATTCTTTTTTTTTTTCATATTCATAGAGATAGGGGACATAATTCACATGGATATAGTAAGTCTCGCGTGGGCTGCTTTAATGGTAGTCTTTACATTTTCCCTTTCACTTGTAGTATGGGGAAGAAGTGGACTCTAGGGGTACTACTAATTGAATTGAGTAATCGAATTGTACCAATTGTTTAATAGATCGTTTTCTGCGAAGATAAAAATGAAAAAGAATCTTCATTTCCAAAATTCTACCAGAATCTGGTAATATATGAATAAGAATCTTTCAATCAAACAAAGATTTCAACGATTTGTTTCCCATCTTCGTATTTCCAAACTGAAATACACACGATAGGAAATGGAAATAATTTCCAATCGAGTTCC